AATAAAGTGCCTGATAAAAGGACTATTTTGATAGAATAGATGATACTCTCTTGAGTCTTTGTTACATTTAATAGAATTAAACTATTTCTTAAAATATCAAAAATTTTTGTACCTCTTATACTAAAATGTAAAAAAGATAAGCTAATTAAGCTCTTGGGTTCATACCCCAACCATAAAGATTTTAATTCTTTTCTTTTTAATAAAAATATATAAAATTATATTTATTAATTCAATAATTATAGGTACATTAATTACAATTTCAGCTTACTCTTGAATAAGTATATGAATTGGACTGGAAATCAACTTACTTTCTATTATCCCCCTAATAAATAAGTATAAAAACATTTTCCCTTCAGAATCAGCTATAAAGTATTTTATTACTCAAACTATAGCCTCAAGAATTATATTATTTTCTATTATTATAATAAGAAATAAATCTGAATTTATCCCCCAAAATTTAGATTTTACCTTACTTTTAATAATAAATTCTGCTATTTTAACAAAAATAGGAGCTGCCCCCTTTCATTTCTGATTCCCCGAAGTAATAGAAGGTTTAAACTGATTTAATTGTTTTCTTATCTTAACATGACAAAAAATTGCTCCAATAATCATTTTTATATATAATTGTAATTTAATAATTTTTACTTCTTGAATTATTATTATTTCTTCTTTAATTGGAAGAATCTTAGGACTTAACCAAGTTAGACTACGAAAAATTTTAACTTATTCATCAATTAATCATATTAGATGAATATTAGCCTCAATATTAAACTCACAAATAATTTGATTAATATATTTTCTAGTATACACAATTATTTCTTTTAATATCATTACAATTTTTTATTTATGAAATATTTATTTTATTAATCAACTAATTAATATCATAAATTATAATCTAATAATTAAATTAACTTTTAATTTAAATTTTCTTTCTTTAGGAGGATTACCTCCTTTCTTAGGATTCTTACCTAAATGAATAACCATTCATAATTTAATTTCAAATAATTTTTTTATTATCAGACTAATTTTAATTATTTTTACATTAATTACATTATTTTATTATTTACGAATTTCATTTTCTTCAATACTCATTATAAATAAAGAAAACATTAAATATTCCATCATTACCATAAATAATTTCATTATTATATTTTTAAATATTATTTCTTTATCAGGGCTACTAGTTTGTACTCAAATCTTTAGATTTTATTAATCTAAAAGGATTTAAGTTAAGCCCAAACTGTCAACCTTCAAAGCTGAAAATAGAGGAAACCTCTAAACCTTGGGGTAAGTCTAAAAATTTTAGAAAAATTTACTTTTAAATTTGCAATTTAATATCATTGTTGAATATTAGACCTGATAAAAGAAAATAATTTTTCGTTCATAAATTTACAATTTATTGCCTAAATCTCAGCCATTTTACCGAACAAATGATTATTTTCTACAAACCATAAAGACATTGGTACTTTATATTTTATTTTTGGAGCTTGAGCCGGAATGGTAGGAACTTCAATAAGAATACTAATTCGATCTGAACTAGGAACTCCTGGATCTTTAATTGGGGATGACCAAATTTATAACGTAATTGTTACAGCTCACGCTTTTATCATAATTTTTTTTATAGTTATACCCATTATAATTGGGGGATTTGGTAATTGATTAGTTCCTTTAATATTAGGAGCTCCAGATATAGCTTTCCCTCGTATAAACAACATAAGATTCTGACTTTTACCCCCCTCCCTTTCCTTACTTTTAATAAGAAGAATTGTAGAAAAAGGAGCAGGAACAGGATGAACTGTTTACCCTCCTCTTTCTTCTAATATAGCTCATGGGGGGGCATCAGTTGATCTCGCAATTTTTAGACTTCATTTAGCGGGAATTTCATCAATTCTAGGAGCAGTAAATTTTATTACTACAGTAATTAATATACGACCAATAGGAATAAATTTAGACCAAATACCCTTATTTGTATGGGCAGTTGTAATTACGGCAATTCTTCTTCTATTATCTCTTCCTGTATTAGCTGGAGCAATCACAATATTATTAACAGATCGAAACTTAAACACATCCTTCTTTGACCCGGCCGGAGGGGGAGACCCAATTTTATATCAACATTTATTTTGATTTTTCGGACACCCCGAAGTTTACATTTTAATTTTACCGGGATTCGGTATAATTTCTCATATTATTGCTCAAGAAAGAGGAAAAAAGGAAGCATTTGGAACTCTAGGTATAATTTATGCTATAATAGCAATTGGACTCCTAGGATTTGTAGTATGAGCCCATCATATATTTACGGTTGGAATAGATGTTGATACTCGAGCTTATTTTACTTCTGCTACTATAATTATTGCCGTACCTACTGGTATTAAAATTTTTAGTTGATTAGCAACTCTACATGGAACTCAAATCTCGTATAGTCCTGTTTCTCTCTGAGCTTTAGGATTTGTATTTTTATTTACAGTAGGAGGATTAACTGGAGTAATCTTAGCAAATTCATCTATTGATATCATTCTACACGATACTTATTATGTAGTAGCTCATTTCCATTATGTTTTATCAATAGGAGCTGTATTTGCCATTATAGCAGGAATTATTCAATGATTCCCTCTATTTACTGGTTTAACATTAAATAATAAATTTTTAAAAATTCAATTTTTTATAATATTTATTGGAGTAAATTTAACATTTTTCCCTCAACATTTTTTAGGATTAAGAGGTATACCCCGACGATATTCAGACTACCCAGATGCATATTATTTATGAAATATGGTATCTTCTATTGGATCTCTAATTTCTCTAGTTAGTATTCAATATTTTATTTATATTATCTGAGAAAGATTTTCATGTCAACGAAAAAGACTCTCTTCTCTCAATTTAACATCTTCTATCGAATGACTTCAAGCCCATCCTCCTGCTGAACACAGATTTTCTGAACAACCAATATTATCAACTAATTTCTAATATGGCAGAATAGTGCATTGGATTTAAACCCCAAAAATAAAGTTAATCTTTTTTTAGAAATTGCTACATGAAAAATACTTCTTCTTCAAGATAGAGCCTCCCCTTTAATAGAACAATTAAGATTTTTCCACGATCATACATTATTAGTTTTAGTAATTATTACTATTTTAGTAGGACAACTAATATTAAGACTTTTTTTTAATAAATTTTCTCATCGGTTCCTTCTTGAAGGTCAATTAATCGAGGTAATTTGAACAATTTTACCAGCAATTACTCTAATTTTTATTGCTCTCCCTTCTTTACGATTAATTTATATTTTAGATGAAGTTAATAATCCTATAATTACTATTAAAACTATTGGCCATCAGTGATACTGATCTTATGAATATTCAGACTTCAAAAATATTGAATTTGATTCTTATATAATTCCAATAAATGAAATAAAATCTTATAATTTTCGCTTATTAGACGTAGATAATCGAATTATTATTCCATTTGAATCAAATATTCGTATATTAGTTACATCAGCCGATGTAATTCATTCATGAACAATTCCATCTCTAGGGGTTAAAATTGACGCAACTCCTGGACGTCTAAATCAAATTAGATTTACAACAAATCGATCCGGACTATTTTATGGACAATGTTCAGAAATCTGTGGAGCAAATCATAGATTCATACCTATTGTTTTAGAAAGAGTTTCCTCTAAATATTTTATTAAATGAATTATAAATAATTCTTCATTAGATGGCTGAATGCAAGCACTGATCTCTTAAATCATCCTATAGTAAATTAGCAATTACTTCTAATGAGAAAATTTAGTTAAATCTATAACATTAATTTGTCAAATTAAAATTATTTAAATAAATAATTTTCTATCCCTCAAATAGCCCCTCTTAATTGATTAACTTTATATATCTTTTTTATTATAATCTTTATTTTATTTAATTGTATAAACTATTTTAACTTTTTATATTCAATTAAATCTTTCAAAACTAAGAAATCTTTTATCCCAACTAATTGAAAATGATAGCTAACCTATTTTCTTCTTTTGATCCTTCAACTAGATTTAACCTCAACTTAAATTGAATAAGAACTTTTATTGGCCTAATATTTATCCCCCCAATATTTTGAATAATTCCATCACGTATTAATATTCTATGAATTAATATTATTAATACTCTTCACAAAGAATTTAAAATTTTAATTAGAAACTTTAATATTAAAGGAAGTACTTTAATTTTTATTTCCTTATTCTCTTTAATTTTTTTTAATAATTTTTTAGGCCTGTTTCCATATATTTTTACTAGAACTAGACATATAATTTTAACTTTAAGATTAGCCCTTCCCTTATGATTAAGATTTATAATTTTCGGATGATTAAATAATACCACACATATACTTGCTCACTTAGTTCCCCAAGGAACTCCACCTATTCTAATACCTTTTATAGTATGTATTGAAACAATTAGAAATTTTATTCGTCCTGGTACTTTAGCTATTCGATTATCCGCTAACATAATTGCAGGACATTTATTAATAACTCTACTTGGAAATACAGGACCATCCCTTTCTTTATTAATAATTAATTTATTAATTATTGCACAACTACTTCTTCTAATTCTTGAATCAGCAGTCGCAATTATTCAATCTTATGTATTTACAGTTTTAAGAACTCTCTACTCTAGAGAAGTAATTTAATGTCACTCCACAAAAATCATCCCTATCATCTAGTAGATATTAGCCCTTGACCTTTACTAGGATCATTAGGAACCATAATCACCATAATAGGTTTAATTAAATGATTCCATTTTTATAAATTAAATCTTTTTCTTTTAGGATTTATCATTATTTTATTAGTAATATTTCAATGATGACGAGATATCGTTCGAGAAAGAACATTTCAAGGACACCATACTTTTAATGTAACTATAGGCCTTCGTTGAGGAATAATTTTATTTATTACTTCTGAAATTTTATTTTTCATTTCTTTCTTTTGAGGATTTTTTCATAATTCCCTCTCTCCTAGAATCGAAATTGGAATAATTTGACCACCAAAGGGAATTTCAACATTTAATCCAATTGAAATTCCACTCCTTAATACTTTAATTTTATTGACTTCAGGACTTACAGTAACATGAGCACATCATAGCCTAATAGAAAATAACCACACCCAATCCTTTCAAGGACTATTATTAACAGTAATCCTGGGATTCTATTTCACCCTTCTCCAAGGATATGAATATATAGAAGCCCCTTTCTCAATTTCAGATGCAGCTTACGGGTCTTCCTTTTTTATAGCAACGGGATTTCATGGACTACATGTAATCATTGGATCTTTATTTTTATTAATCTGTCTAATTCGATTATTTTTTAATCATTTTTCTTCAATTCACCATTTTGGATTTGAAGCTGCTGCATGATACTGACACTTTGTTGACGTAGTCTGATTATTCCTCTATATTTCTGTCTATTGATGAGGCAGTTATTTATATAATATAAATTCATTATATTTGACTTCCAATCAAAAAATCTAATTATTTAGTATAAATAATCAAACTTTTATCTCTTTTATCTTTATTAATTATTTTTATTATTTCTGCCTTAATTCTTGTCTTAAATATAATTTCTAAAAAATCATTCTCTGACCGAGAAAAAAATTCACCCTTTGAATGTGGATTTGACCCTAAAACCTCCCCTCGGACTCCCTTTTCCTTACAATTCTTTCTTATTGCAGTAATTTTTTTAATTTTTGATGTAGAAATTACACTACTCCTTCCAATTATTTTTTTAATTAAAATTTCTAATATAATAATTTACTTATTAACTTTCTCTTTTTTTATTTTAATTCTTTTACTAGGACTTTATCACGAATGAAACCAAGGAGCCTTAAACTGATCTTTATAGGATAATAGTTAACTATAACATTTAATTTGCATTTAAAAAGTATTGAAATATTATCAATTTATCTTAAATAAGAAGTAAAATATTACAGTTAGTTTCGACCTAACCTCTTGGTACCCAATACCCTTATTTTTAATTGAAACCAAAATAGAGGTATATTACTGTTAATGATATCAATGAGAAAACTCCAATTAAAGAAATATGGAACCCGGGGGTAAGCTTCTAACTTAAACCCTAAGCAGTGAAAATCTGTTTATATTTCTATATTTATATAGTTTAATTAAAACCTTACATTTTCACTGTAAAAATGAATTTTATTTCTATAAATATCCAAAAATAATAATATTACCTTAATATCTTCAATATTACGCTCTTATTTTTAAGCTATTTGAATAAAAAATATATAAAAATATTACTCAAATCATTATTATTATAAAATAAATTTTTAAATGATTTTTTAAAATAAACTGAAACAATCTTGAATAATCAATTAATTTTAAAACTAAAATCTTTCTTCCATAATATTCAATTCATCCTTGATCAAAAATTTTATATTGCCTTCCTAAATTAATAGGATAATAATTTACTCCTAAAGTAGAAAGAACCGGCATATTTCATATAGAAGAAAAGAATATTCTTCTTCTATATCATCTTAATGACTTTAATTGATAATCTAAATTAAATTTAGAAAATTCGTATCCTAATCATACCCCCATAATAATTATTATTAAAGTTATAATTTTTAATTCAAATATCAAACAAATAAAATAAGGAGAAGGAAAAATTAATCATCTTAATATTCTTCCTCTAAAAACAACAAATAAAACTAATCCTCTCATTCCCTTTAATATAATCTTTCTTGATTCTCTAATTCCTCTAATTCTTAAAGATATATTTCCCCCAATTAATAAATAATATCTCAATCGAACTCTGTAACAAACTGTTAAACCAATAGATAAATAAAAAATCATATAAATAAAAATATTTAAATATTGCATTGATATAACTTCTACAATCAAATCCTTAGAATAAAATCCTGATATAAAAGGAATACCACATAAAGAAAAATTTCTTATATTAAAAAAAGCACAAGTTAATGGTATAAATTTAATTAAACCTCCCATATAACGAATATCTTGACACCCCCCCAAATTATGAATAACATTTCCAGCACATATAAATAATAAAGCTTTAAATAAAGCATGAGTTAATAAATGATAAAAAGCTAAAATATAATCTCCTAAAGCCAAAATTCTTAATATCAATCCTAACTGACTTAAAGTTGATAAAGCAATAATTTTTTTTAAATCAAATTCAAAACTAGCCCCTAACCCAGATATAAATATTGTTAATCTCGCAATTAATAATAAAACTAATTTTATATTTTCATTAAAACAAAAATTAAAACGAATTAGTAAATAAACCCCCGCAGTCACCAAAGTAGATGAATGAACCAAAGAAGAAACAGGGGTTGGAGCTGCTATAGCAGCCGGAAGTCAAGAAGAAAAAGGGATTTGAGCTCTTTTAGTTATAGCAGCTAAAATTACTAATACTGAAACTAATATTATTTCAAAATCATTTTTTATTATCCCCGTATATATAAAATAATTCCATCTCCCATAATTAAAAATTCAAGCAATTGATATTAATAAAGCTACATCCCCAACTCGATTAGTTAAAGCAGTTAATATTCCTGCATTATAAGATTTTATATTCTGATAATAAATTACTAAACAATAAGATACCAACCCTAAACCATCCCATCCTAATAAAAGAGAAATCAAATTAGGCCTAATAATTAATAAAACTATAGATATTACAAATAAAATAACTAATAAAATAAAACGTTTAATATATTTATCCCCATGTATATAATCACTACTATAATAAATAACTATAGAAGAAATAAACATGACAAATCTTATAAATAATAAAGACATTCAATCTAATAAAATAGTTATTAAAATAGAACAAGTATTCAAAGAAACCAAATTATACTCTAAAATTAAAGTATAATTTAAGATTATAAAATAAATACTTATAGAAAAATTTACTATCGCCGCTACCAATAAAATTAAAAAATAAATTAAACAAACTATACTAATTATTTAAAATATTACTATATCCTTGACTCCACAAATCAAAATTTTTTATTAAACTATTTAAATAAAAACAAATAGATAAATATTCTCTTTTCAAAATTAATAAATTTAAAGGAATTAAATGTAATAATAATAATAAATATTCTCGTCTTAATCCTATATAAAAAGAAAAAATACCAGAATAAAACTTACCATGTTGTCTATAAGAATACAAAAATAATGAATAAACCGCTCTAAAAAAAGATATTAATATTAATATAATTATATTTAATTTTCTATACCCTACCAATCTATTAATTAAAATAATTTCCCCCAATAAATTCAAAGAAGGGGGAGCTGCTATATTACAACAACAAAATAAAAATCAAAATAATCTTATACTAGGTATAATATTTAACATTCCCTTTACCAAATATAAACTACGTCTATGCACCCGTTCATATAAAATATTAGATAAACAAAACAAACCAGAAGAACAAAATCCATGAGCTAATATTATTACCAAAGACCCTCATATTCCCCATAATCTTATTGTTATAATTCCCCCTAATACTAGCCCTATATGGGCAACAGAAGAATAAGCAATTAATGCCTTTATATCACTTTGACGAATACATAATAAAGAAACAATAACCCCCCCAATTATTCTAATTACAACAAATAAATAATTAATCTTTAATCCAATTTTTATAAAAATTACTATTAAACGCATCAAACCATATCCCCCTAATTTTAATATTACTCCAGCTAAAATTATTGACCCAGAAATAGAAGCTTCAACATGAGCCTTTGGAAGTCATAAATGAATAAAAAATATTGGTATTTTAACAAAAAATACTAAATTAATACAAAAATAAATAAAAACTCTATTTACATCCTTTAAAAAATAAAATTCTAAAATACTTTTTCTATTAAATAAATAAAATAAAGCCACTATTATTGGCAAAGAAACTAATAAGGTATAAAACAATAAATATAGCCCAGCCTCAATACGCTCAGGTTGATACCCTCAACCAATAACTAAAATCAAAATAGGAATTAATCTAACCTCAAAAAATACATAAAAAATAAATATATTTAAAGATCTAAAAGTTAAATATAATCTTAATATTAAACTTACTATTACTAATATAAATAAATTATAATAAACATTATTTTTAAATAAATTTTCTCTCGATAAAATTATCAAAGAACAAATCCAAAATCTTAATAAAATTATTATAAAAGATAATATATCACATCCTAAACTTATAGAAATATTTATAATTAAATAATTAAAACTAAAATTTATTAAAAAAAAAAATCTTAATATAAAAAATATAAACTGTATTAATCAAAACTCACTTAAAAATCTCATAGGTATTAAAAATAATAAAAAAAAAATAAACTTTATCATAAAGAAGTAAATCTTATTACATAATCATTCCCATATCTACGAATAATAGATACTAAAACAGAAAGACCTAAGGCCCCCTCACAAACTCTTATAGTCAAAAAAATTATACAAAAAAAATATTCATAATTTATTAAACTAACAAAATAATATATATTTAAATATAAAGATAATACAACAAACTCTAAACTTAATAACATTAAAAGCATATGTTTTCGTTTTGAAGAAAAAACAATTAAACCAAACATAAATATTATTATAAATAAAATTAACATTAGTTTTAATAATTTAATATAAAATATTGGTCTTGTAAATCAAAAATAAGTGTAACTTTTAAAACATCAGAAAAAGAAAATTCTTCTATCTTTAATCTCCAAAATTAAAATTTTTAATAAACTATTTTCTGCATAATAAATATTATAATCTCTTTATCTATAACCTTAACTTTTATATTTTTATTTATAAATCACCCTCTTTCATTCGGAATTATCCTTCTTTTACAAACAATTTTAATCTCTTTAATTAGAGGTTATATTTCATCAAATTTTTGATATTCTTATATCTTATTTCTAATTATAGTAGGGGGGATACTAGTTCTATTTATCTACATAACAAGAATTGCATCTAATGAAAAATTTAAATTTTCATCTAAATTATTTATATTAATAGCCTTTTACCCCCTAACTCTTATTTTTATTTCAATAGATAGATTTTTTATTAATTCTAATAATTCTAATGAACTTCTTAATTTAGAAAATTTAAATTTCTCATTTTCTATAAATAAATATATAAACTGACCAACTAATATATTATACTTAATAATAATTATTTATTTATTCGTTACATTAATTGCAGTTGTAAAAATTACTAATATTAATTATGGCCCCCTACGACAAAAATTTTAATGAAAACCCCCTTTCGAAAAAGATCCCCCTTATTAAAAATTGTTAATAATTCCTTAATTGATTTAGGAACTCCCTCTAATATTTCAACTATATGAAATTTTGGGTCTCTCTTAGGCCTATGTTTAATTATTCAAATTATCACTGGGCTATTTTTAGCAATACATTATTGTCCAAATATCGACCTAGCTTTTAATAGAGTAGCCCATATTTGTCGAGATGTAAATTATGGTTGACTACTACGAACTCTCCATGCAAATGGTGCCTCCTTTTTTTTTATTTGTCTTTATACACATATCGGTCGAGGATTATATTATAGATCTTATTTTTTAACTATAACATGATTAATTGGAGTAACAATTTTTTTTGTAGTAATAGGAACAGCATTCCTAGGATACGTACTACCTTGAGGACAAATGTCCTTTTGAGGAGCAACAGTTATTACTAATTTAGTATCAGCTATTCCTTATCTTGGGGTAACAATTGTTCAATGAATCTGAGGAGGATTTGCAGTAGATAATGCCACTTTAACTCGTTTCTTTACCTTCCATTTTCTATTCCCCTTTATTGTTATTGCTCTAACAATAATACATCTTCTTTTTCTTCATCAAACTGGATCTAATAACCCATTAGGAACAAATAGTAATATTGATAAAATACCCTTCCATCCATACTTTTCATTCAAAGATATTGTAGGATTTTTAATTATAACTATATTATTAATTATATTATCACTAATAAACCCTTATCTTCTTGGAGATCCTGATAATTTTATCCCAGCTAACCCCCTTGTTACTCCTATTCATATTCAACCTGAATGATATTTTTTATTTGCCTATGCAATCTTACGGTCAATCCCTAATAAATTGGGAGGAGTTTTAGCCTTAGTTATATCTATTGCTATTCTTTATATTATACCTTTTATTAATAACAAAAAAATAATAAGAACTCAATTTTACCCTATTAATAAAATTCTCTTCTGATCTATATTTACTATTATTATCTTATTAACCTGGATTGGAGCTCGCCCAGTTGAAGATCCCTATATTTTAACAGGACAAATTTTAACAGTTATATACTTTTTATACTACCCCTTAAATTCTATCTCTAGAAATACATGAGACAAAATCATATTTAACTAGTTAATGAACTTGTATAAGTATATATTTTGAAAATATAAAAAAGAAATTTAAATTTTCTATTGACTTATACTAAAATTAATTAACTAAACCATTAAAATATAAATCAAAGATTTACCCCCTAAAAATAATAATAAAAAATTTAAAGAAACAGGTAAATAAATTTTTCATGCTAAAAATATTAATTTATCGTACCGAAACCGAGGCAAAGTTCCCCGAACTCAAATTCATAAATATCTCAATAATACTAATTTAATAAAAAATAATCATCTAAAAATATCCCCCCCTAAAAATAAAACCACTCTAATTATTCTCATAAATAAAATATTTGAATATTCCGCTAAAAAAATTATAGCAAATCCCCCTCTTCTATATTCTACATTAAATCCTGATACTAATTCAGACTCTCCTTCTGCAAAATCAAAAGGAGTCCGATTAGTTTCAGCTAATCTAGAAACAATTCATATTAAACATAAAGGAAAAAATATAAAAATAAATCATAAATAATATTGATATTTCATTATATCAATTATATTTAAAGAAATTACTATTAATAAAAAAGACAATAAAATTAATGCTATTCTTACTTCATAAGAAATGGTCTGTGCCACAGAACGTAATCTACCTAATATTGAGTAATTTCTATTTGAAGATCAACCAGCTAACATTACAGTGTAAACCCCCAATCTCGACAAACATAAAAAAAATAAAAAAGAAAATTCAAATCCCACTAACCTTGTAACTAAAGGTATACATAACCATAATATTAAAGCCAAAAATAAATTTATTATAGGAGATAAATAATATAAATTAAAATTAGATATAAAAGGATAAACTTGCTCTTTTGTAAATAATTTAATGGCATCTCTAAAAGGTTGTACTAACCCTATAAATCCTACCTTATTAGGGCCCTTACGAATTTGAATATACCCTAAAACCTTACGTTCAAGTAAAGTTAAAAAAGCTACTCCAACTAAAACACAAATAACTAAAATTAAAAAAGAAACAAAAACTAAAAATAAATCTTTTATTAACAAATATTATTTATGTATTACTACATATTTAAAGATTCTAAATCTATCGCACTATTCTGCCAAAATAACAATATAATTCAAACTTTAAATTCTAAATTCAATATTTGGTCCTTTCGTACTAAAATACTAATATTATCTAAAGATAGAAACCAACCTGGCTCACACCGGTTTAAACTCAGATCATGTAAAATTTCAATAGTCGAACAGACTAAAAAACTTAGCTTCTACACCAAATTTAAATTTTAATCCAACATCGAGGTCGCAAACTTTTTTTTCGATAAGAACTCTCTAAAAAAATTACGCTGTTATCCCTAAGGTAATTATTTCTTTTAATCATATAAACGGATCAAAAATTCAAATATAATTGTTTAAATATAAAAAAAGTTAAATAAATTTTTCAATCACCCCAACTAAATAATTAAAAATAAATTAAATTTAAAAACCAAAAAAAAATAAATTATTAATTATTAAACTCTATAGGGTCTTCTCGTCTTTTAAAATTATTTAAGCTTTTTAACTTAAAAATAAAATTCTATTATTTAATTAGAGACAGAAATTTTCTCATTCATCCCTTCATTCCAGCTTTCAATAAAAAAACTAATGATTATGCTACCTTTGCACGGTCAAAATACCGCGGCCATTCAATAAAATCAGTGGGCAGGACAGACCTAAAAATATTATCTATAGGACATGTTTTTAATAAACAGGTGGAAAAACTTTTGCCGAATTCCTTTAACTAAACTTATATATATACTTATATCTACATATTATTATACTAATTTAATCATTATTACTTAATTTTTTTTATTAAAATTAAAATTTAAATAAAAAATTTAAAATTAATAAAAATTATATTCAAATATAATTAATTATAACATTTTTTTAATGATAAAAAATTTTAATCCTACATTTTATATAAAATTTATAAACTTATAAAAATTTATTTTCAAGCTTTTCCCTAAAAATATAAACTTTTATTAAAATTAAATTAAAAAATTAATCTAATAATAAATAAAAATCTAATTAAATTAATTTCTTTAAAAACCAGATATATTTAAAAACGAATAACGTTTCATTACTAATAATTAATTAAAAATATTTATTCTACAATAAAATTTATAAATTATTAACTCTTTTAAATTCGAGAAAATTAAATCTTTAATTTTTACTTAATCAACCCTGATACACAAGGTACAATATTTAAAATTTTCTTATTTTTAATATAAAAATATTCTCCCACAATACTAATTCACTATAATAATAATAAATTTTTTCTTTCAATATAATAAAAATAAATTTACTTTTTTTAATTTTAAATAAAACTATTAATCATAATAAAAACCTTAATTCAAATTAAATTGAATTTCACAATTAACCTTTTAATGTAAATAAAATACTTTATATCAAGCTCTAATTTGCCTTTCCAGCTTCACCTTCCAGTAAACCTACTTTGTTACGACTTATTTCATTTTATAATGAAAGCGACGGGCAATATGTACATATTTTAGAGCTAAAATCATTTTAATTAAATAAATAAAATTACTTTCAAATCCACTTTCATTCAAATTTTAAATTCATAATCCATTTAAATATATTTATTGTAACCCATTACTCCTTATCTATAAACTGCACCTTGATTTGATATTTTTTTCTAAAAAAATTTTGAATATTGTTTTCTTATAAAATATTCAAACTACAACGATATACAAACTACAAAAATAAGTAAATTTAATCGTGGATTATCGATTACAGAACAGGTTCCTCTGAACAGACTAAAATACCGCCAAAATCTTTAATTTTCAAGAACATAACTAATACTAATCCAGAAATAAATTTACATTTAAAATAATAGGGTATCTAATCCTAGTCTATAAATTAAATTTCTTAACTTCATCAAATCTAATAAATTTTTAATTAAATTTAAAATTTCACCTAAAAAACTTAATTATAAAATTAAACTTATATTAAAATTAATTTTTACTAAAAAAATTAAATTACATTATTTGTATAACCGCAACTGCTGGCACAATATTTGTTAATATTTTTAATTATTACTAAATCTAAATTTCCTTAATTATTCAAATCTATTTACTGCGTATAAAATATCACTTAAATCTATTTAAAATTTAATTCCATCCCACGTATATTTACATATAAATCATAATTAAACTTAATTTCTAAGCTAGAATAAAACTTTTATATTAAAAGTCTACCTAAATAAACCTAAAATAGGACTACTCCCTTATGTTTCCCATATTCAATAAAAACCCCCTCAAGTTTTGAATATAACTATACAAAGTGCATCCCCTACACACCTTAAACTTTTAATGCAAAATCCCTTTCAACAAACCTAAAATAGGACTACTCCCTTATGTTTCCCATATTCAATAAAAACCCCTTCAGGTTTTGAATATAACTTTACAAAGTGCATCCCCTACACACCTTAAACTTTTAATGCAAAATCCCTTTCAACAAACCTAAAATAGGACTACTCCCTTATGTTCCCTATATAAAAATTTAATATTTAACTTACAATTATAATTTATCATAATATTAATATTTTATTATATAAAATAAATACCAACGTTAAAATATAGACTCTTTTTTTTTTTCATATAAAATTTTATTTTTAATATACCTATATATAATATATTTAAATTTATATATATGTATATTGATTTTTAAATTAAAATATTTATATATATATAATTATATATATATGTATATATATATTAAATATTTATATATTAATATATATATATATATATAGCCTTATTAATATTTATATAAATAATTATATATATATAAAACTTTAATTAATATAATGGTTTTTATAATATTTGATATTAATATATTAAAATTTAAGATATATTCTTTTTCTCTCTCTCTAATAGGGCTATATATCTTATCCAAGAATCATAGATTTAATAAGTCCTTTTCAAACAATAAATAGACCTTTCTTTTTTAACTATATATATATATATGGATATCCATAAAAATCTTTAACTGAAAATTTAATTAATATATATAATATAATAAATAATTATATATATATAAATATTTAATATATTATTATAAATATAAATATTTATCGAAAAAAAAATTTTTTTTTTTCCTGTCTAAATTTTTTTTTTAAGCCACCAAAAACGCAAAATTGATGCAAATAATTACATGTTTATAATTTTATTTATTTATATTGATATA